CAATGACATATTTTGGTTCAGGCATTTGCTCATATAATCTCACTAAAGAAGGAGCCATTTTCATTGTTACTGTCCCGGCGGTTAAAATTAGGTCTGCTTGCCTAGGACTCGATCTTGGTACTAATCCATAACGATCAAAGTCGAATCGCGAGCCTATTAATGAAGCAAATTCAATAAAACAACAACTGGTACCATAGAGAAGAGGCCATAAACTGGAGAGTCTTGACCAATTCGAAAGATCATTCGATGTAGTTGAAATAACTGAATTGGGGGTTGTTTGGTCAAGTAACGGAAAATCAATCAAATTCATAACTGTCTCAATGTAATCTTTTCCTTCCTTTTTTTTTTTTTGATTGTCTGAATATTCAGCTAAGACCATTCCAATGCTCCTTTTCGCCATGCATAAACTGAACCAACAATTAGGATAAGCACGAAAATGAAAGCTTCTATAAATACGGATACGCCCAATACATCGAAACTCATTGCCCATGGATAAAGAAAGACCGTTTCAACATCAAAAACAACAAAAACTAGAGCAAACATGTAATAGCGGATTCGGAATTGTAACCAAGCGTCTCCCATGGGTTCTATACCCGATTCATAACTAGAGAGCTTCTCTGGTCCTTCACTAATCGGGGCTAAAACTCCGGAAATTACAAATGCTAAAATAGGAATAGCACCTGATATTATTAGAAATGCCCAGAAAATATCATATTCGTGAAGCAGAAACATAAATGTACTCCTATTTATTAATGTGGAATAGGCTGCATTTTTGATTTGAATTGAACCTGTCAATTCATCCACCACCCATCTTAGGCGAAAAAAGAAATTTTGTTTGATCAAATCAAACCCCATAGTTTAGAGTTTGTTTGCTATGGGGCATGTCTTGTTTAAAGATTCATACAACGGAACTCCACTTACATTTTTTTGTATTTCGATTCCATTTAGATATGGTGTAGATATAGGATGCTCTTACACAAACAAAACTCTCTTATTTTGTCTCGGTTTCTCCCTAAAAAAGGAATTAAATACAAATACTAAATATAGTATAATACTAATAAATTAAATAAAATCAGAAATAATACTAATAGTATTAGTATAACTATATTTAAAATATAATATAATATGTTTATAACTATGTTTTTTTATAGTTAATTTTATACATAATATAATTTTCATTTTAAAAATTAATGCAAAAAAAATTTTCTGTAGTCATATGGGGTAAAATGTCTAGGGATTTCTAGCATATTCTACTCGAAGTATTCTTTTCATTAAAATCCAGACGGAGAATCATTGCTTCTATTGATTGGATAGGAATACATAAACATAATCTAATACATCGAACAATTCTATTTTATCTCCCTTCCTTGTCCTAGATTTCATTTCTATTTTCCTTACTTTATTGATTTGATTCAATCCGTTGAGTTGCGAGGAACCTTTCCATATAACAACTCATATCTTTCAATACCAAAAAAATCCGAAACTTGGAATCTGTACTATACCCCCGGATCCTCTCAGAAATAAAAAGAATCTAGTACTAAAGAAAGACCGCGATTTGGGATGAACAAAAATCCTTGTTACGGCAATAGCACTTAGTAAGACCAACCGAGGGGCTAGGTTTCGGGGGGTTTATTTTGGAACAAACTTACGCTACACAATGAAAAATAGCACAGAGTGATAGAATTCGTGGAATCATAAATGATCTACATAAGATACTTCTAATAGAAAGAATCACACATTGTCGAACAATTCGACAGACCAAATCCCCAAACCAACCCAACTCATAGAATATAGACGAAGGAACGTTGATACATTAAGGACCAATTCATTATCTCTGCATTATATTTGAAACAACCAATTTGTTTGTTGTTCGGCCAAAAAAGAATTAGTTGAAGTCGAGGGATTTCTACAAATACAAGATCAAGAAAAGAATAGGTACTAGATCTGTGTAACTTAGGATTCCATTTGGCTGGGTCAGGATAAAGTTTTTAGACGGAGGAGCATGTCATGATTTTCATTGACTGAGATTGGGTATACCAAAACAAAAGTATATCCGTAACTCTTTGATCATGGACAGGAAAAAAGTCATATGTAATTCATCCGTGAAGATGAAGGAAGAAGGATATTATCCTAGATTTTACAAATAGCGATTGGATTCGTTGGAATGAATTATTGTTTTTATTTTCCTGTCCCTATGTATTCACATGAGCATGTGGTAATGCTTTCATTTCTACGGACAAATAGACCGGTCAGTCCATAAACAAGTACTAATCTAATGAGGAAATGAAAACTATACTAAACTAAAATAGAATGTCTATACAAAAATAGAATGTGTTAGGGCTATACGGACTCGAACCGTAGACCTTCTCGGTAAAACAGATCAAACTGATTATTATCGAAATGATTCGAACTGTTTCAAAGACCCAACATGCATTTTGTTGCATTGGGCTCTTTCATCAACTGATTGATGTAAAGATCAGTTAGTCCACCATATTTTTTC